CAATTTCAATAAAGTACGAAAATAAAAATGAATAATATAATTAAGAAAAGGCACTTATATCATAGGAATAAAAATAGCCCCTATATTGTTGTTGATTCAATTTATTTTTGTTTTCAAATCAGATAACTCATTTCATGTATGATTCATTGGAACAAAACAATAAATGGCCCAGAGCTGGTACTGACCAGGCCAGGCCGGGGAATAAAAGAAGCTTTTGTGCGAAATCGAAGAGGTATTCTTTACTTCATTTACTTTAATTTTTTCTATTGCGGGTATTCCCGTTATCTAAATAGAATTCGAAATTAATTGCTGAAAAACTGATAAAATTTGTATCTTTTGTATCTGTATCTATAATCTATCTATAGAATAAAGAAAAAAAAAAATAAAGACTTTTTCTTTACTTCATGTGTAACATAGTAATTATCCTTTGTTTAATTGGGAGAGATGGCTGAGTGGACTAAAGCGCCGGATTGCTAATCCGTTGTACGAGTTATTTGTACCGAGGGTTCGAATCCCTCTCTTTCCGTTTCTTCTGATGACTTGAGATTTTCTTTCGAATTCGAAAGAAAATCTCAAGCACTTTTTTATCATAACATAGTTAAATATCTATAATAGATAAAATCATAAGAAAATTCAGAAATAAAGCAATGAAAAATCTCTTATTTTTTTATTCCTCACGTCCAGGGTTACGTCCTGGATCATTAGATAGAAATCCAAAGATGAAGAGAGAAACAAAGAATATCACCACTGTGTAAACGAAGAGTTTGAGAGTAAGCATTACAAAATCTCCAAGATAAGATCATTTTTGGTAAAAAGGGAATAGATTATCCATTTTTATACCACATATTCCATTTTGACACCAAACCAAGAAATAAAGCGGTTTCTATAAAATAATAAAATAAAGGAATTTTCAGAAATTCATTTGAAATAAGACTAATACTCTTTCGTTATGAAAATTGTATTTTTCATGCGCACAAACAATTAGTTATTTATTGTGGGGACCATAATATAAGGGCCTTTGTTCACTGGAAGTAGAAGGTCAGAATTAGTAAATGAGGTGATACAGATTCATCGCGCTTATTCAAGAATTTCCATATTTGAATTGAGGGTTCACAATGTAAGACTCATCGGATCTTATCAATTGATTCTTAGAATCTTTTTTTGTTTGTATTGAATAAATCATGAATGTTTGTAGTACAGTATTAAAGATCTCATCGAAAACTTACAGCAGCTTGCCAAACAAAGGCTAAGAGAAAAAAGAACAAAGGTATGACTGGCATAACATCTACGATTGGATTGAAAAAAGCGTAAGCCTCGGGCAATTTGGCAAAGAAAAAATGACTCGAATTAAGTATAGAATTAAGATAGATACAGATCAAACTAAAGATATTAAGCATAACAAATGTTTCATTCTTGGAGATAATTGTATTTTGATTGAGTTATCGATATAAGGTAAAAATGAAGAAAGTGAAAATAGATCAAAAAATCCTTCTTTTTCGTTGACTAACCCCATCAAAAATCCTTCAATTCTCAAACGAAAATAGAAGGAATCATACTTTCATACAATATCTTAATTGAATTATATGTAATGATCAATAAATTCAATTTCATTTTATAACTACACGTGTAAAATCTTAGCAACAATCTAACGGATTCCATAGATATTTGAGCGGGAATTGACGAACAACCAATACCTATATTAGTGTTTATTGGTGTTGAATAGAAATCTAAATGGGGCGTGGCCAAGCGGTAAGGCAACGGGTTTTGGTCCCGCGACTCGGAGGTTCGAATCCTTCCGTCCCAGAGCCGTCAATTCTATCAGAATAAAGATTGTTTTGTTTTATTTCTATTAAAAATAAAAAATATATGGAATATATATAGAATATATATATATTCTGTTAAGAGTGTAATGTTTATTTAATAGTTCCTTGTTTCTGATTTCTAATGATTCTTTTCTGAATCATATCTTTTACTTTCTTTCTCACAAACCGAATCGAGTACCGATGACATACAGAATCCATTTGTGATCTGGGTAGGATAGGAATATGGGTCAATGTATAATTAAAAACAAAAATAGGATGGGCTGTTCAGTGTATGCACGCCTCGTTCAACTTTAGTTACTTAGAAAAAACTTACGTCCTATATATATATATATCCATTTATTTGAATTATCAACGCTGCATTCTGCATCGAAATGTGAAAGCTTCCTATTCCTTATTTCTTTTTATTTTATATATTCCTTATCTCTAAATTTATATTATATATTCCTTATCTCTAAAGAAAATAAGGTACGGTACTAACTCGATGCTGAATTCTAAACAGGAGGGGGCTCCTGTCTTGGTACTAATTTAATTGCATCACTGGGATTAAGGATCCAAAAACTTGTTTTGGGAAAAATAAAAATAGGAACAAAACAAGTAAAAAAATATGCACCTGTTTGTCTTTTCACTTATACAAGATTGGCCAGACAGGTGTTTTTTTTTGACCTAATTTTGAATTTTGCATCTGGTTCTAATTAATAATTGTAAATCAATGTAACGATTGGACCAGGGGGGGCGATTTATACATCTCATTCACTTTACTTTATTACTTTATTACATTACTTTATGTTTATGGAATTTATGTAAAGATTCCTGAAGTAAAACAAACTAAAGTAGAAAGTAGAAAGAATGCCCATAGTGACAACTAAATTTCTGTTTTGGTGAAAAAGATCCGCGATTCCTTAAATATCCGCGATTACCCCCATTGACAATTGTTCGGGATATCAGCTGGATACGAAAAGATCATATTATTCCTTATTCCAATTCTTATTTTATCAATCAGATCGGGTGGAAGAATAACGACCTAAACTTTACATAAGCCTTTACCTATTCATATTCTCTATTCATCCCTACGAAAAAATACATACAATACAATGTAATTTATTTTTTGATTTCTCTATCTAACTGGGTGAAATCCTTGATGATTCAATTGAAAAATAAATATATTTATTTTATGTTTATGATGATTTGTGTCTCTTTAATCTTTAATCAATGAGTTATTCGCTAAAAATTTTTAGTTACTTAGTATATGTGACAACTTGTTGGTTGATTGATTTCAAGATCCAATTTTCTTTTTACGTTTTACGAGAAAACTTTATTTAAATAATGAAATGATAAGATAATGATCTCGAAGTGGTAAGTTTTTAAAATGAAAAAATTTTCACCATTTTCCTTGGTATTCGAAGAAGTGCGAAATTGGGGAATCTATTCTTATCGAGTAACTTCCGACCTTTGCAGGTCATTGGGCTACCTTATTCGATTAATAACAATAACATATATTCATTGTGTTCCGGTATTGGAAATCCAATTAAAGACCTTTCTTTAGTTTAGTTGTTCGATAAAGAAAATAATTGGATCTCTCATGCTTGATCGTCTTGTCTTGAACAATCTGTTGACTATGTGGATTGAAGGAAGAATTCATTTATTTGTGTTCTTTATAATATAAATATAATATAAATTGGTTAATTCATAAAATATAATATGGGTTAATAAAATTTAATCCTTGTTGAGACTTCTCCAGATAAATATAAATACCCATACATAATAATAATATATATAATATATATATTATTATTATGTATCGATTGAGCCAATGATTATTCATGATTCCATATTGAATCAATTTCATACCGGTTCCAAACTAGAGGAATGTTATGGTAAAACTTCGTTTAAAACGATGTGGTAGAAAGCAACGTGCGGCTTGAAGGACATGATCGGTTGTGGATTCTTACATCCACCATTTTCTTTTTTATATTTTATATAGGAATTATGAAGTGCTCTTGGCTCGACATAGTTTGTTCTGTTCTATTAGAACCCCACCCCATTTGGTTGGGTTGTGAGTTAAAGTAAATAGTACACGATGGAGCTCGAGCGTAAAGGCTTAATTCATTTCTCAGAGGTAAAAGATCTAGGGTTAATGTCAATCAATAAGTTGGAACAACTTCGTAAGCATATCTTCGATATAGAAATTTAAAAGATTAAATTCTAACAAAATATCCTTTTTTGATTTGAAACTTTTGTTGGAATTGGGAAAACTATTTCGACCAAAAGTGTATCACACGGAAATCAATCGTTCGTATGATTCTTCGATAGTCAATAAATCACAAAAGGTATGTTGCTGCCATTTTGAAACGATTAAGAATCACCGAAGTAATGTCTAAACCCAATGATTCAAAACAAAGATAAACGATCCTGGAACAAGAAAACGCCACTTTCAATTGTCTCAAAATTTTATTTGAGCAGAAATCAAAAATGGATTCTAAATGAGACAAAAAGGTTGGTTAGAGACAGCTCAATAAATGAAATGCCAAGGACTTGGGATTTTCCTTTGAACTCTTTGAGAATTGTCCAACTTGAGTTAAGTTATAAGTACTAATGGTTTTTTGTTCTTTTCGGGTTTTTCGGGAAGGAAGAATAAAAAAACGAATAAAATCATAGCATAGTTTAAGAATGGATTTGATGATTTTATGGATCTATTTGCTACTATAATATACTATAGATATAAATTAGAATCATTTTTCTCGAGCCGTACGAGGGGAAAGCCTCCTATACGTTTCTAAGGGGGGAATTATTCATCTATATCTATCCCAATGAGCCATCTATCGAATCGTTGCGATTGATGTTCGATCCCGAAGAGAAGGAAGAGATCTTCGGAAAGTGGGTTTTTACGATCCGATAAAGAATCAAACTTATTCAAATGTTCCCGCTATTCTATATTTCCTTGAAAAGGGCGCTCAACCTACGGGAACTGTTCATGATATTTCAAAGAAGGCAGAGATATTTAAGGAACTTCGCATTAATATTAATTACACGAAATAAAAATAATAAATAGAAATAAAAAAAAGAAAATTAAATTTATATTAATATTATATATATAAAATAAATAACGACAAAACTTTTTTATATGCAATATGAAAGGAATACAAAAAAGATCGAGTAAACATATGAAATAACAGAATC